ATGGATAAGACTAATTAATTGCTTTTTTATTGAATCCCATCCGAGCGAGATTCAATTACTTGATACAGAATTCAACTATAGATCCAAGAGATTTTATTCTATTTGATGTTTCATCGAATCATGTGATGAATACATGGAACTTTTATCCGGAACTACACTTAACTATCTATCAATTTTCGATTTTCTATCCTTTCCTTATTTCCTGTCTTAGTCTGAGATAGAGAGAGGCATATCTTACTATAATACTATAATAAAATAATACGTGAATTGATGAGTAAAAGTTGAAGAGAGGTGTTTCCTATTTTTAGCGGTACAAATAAGTTCCTGGGGTATTAGAGCATTACCTCATTAGAATATAATGAAGTAAGGGTTGTTCATCAAAGGTGAGTGAAGAGGAAAATAGATAGGAATCGCGAAAGATAGAAAGCTTTGTAGGATTTAGTCACACCATTAGATTCTATTGACAATTCCAAAAAACTGTTCATACTATGAATGAGCATAGTATGGTGGCGATCCGAGCAGGTATGCCCCCATGGTCAAAAGGTGGATGACATTTCCCTTTCACGGAAGTAGTGGGGATTCGATTTCCCCTGGGGGTAGGGTACTATGAGAGGAAGTTGCTCATGGATTATCAATAAGTTTCGAATTGATTCTTCCTGGGTCGATGCCCGAGTGGTTAATGGGGACGGACTGTAAATTCGTTGGCAATTTGTCTACGCTGGTTCAAATCCAGCTCGGCCCAAAAATTCGCCGATCCATCATGAGATTATTTCCAATTTGATTTGTTCTCCCGAAGCATCTGAAACTAGAAAGAAGTAAAAAAAAAAAATAGCTATTATCAATCGATTTGACGCGATTTGACAAACAACCAATAGGATTACTAGCAACCTGTTTCGTTCCCTCTAAAATCAATATTCGCATGGAGATTGATAGTAATATATCACCCCTTTCTCTCTTAGAATACGATGATTCTAGATAGAACTGAACTTGTTTGATTGAATGAAACCGTTCAAAATATGTAGGCCCCACGCCTTATTTATCTGGGATTGTAGTTCAATCGGTCAGAGCACCGCCCTGTCACGGCGGAAGCTGCGGGTTCGAGCCCCGTCAGTCCCGACCTAGAATCTGATGAATCCATCAATTCATCTCTCTATTTTCTGTGAAGAGGGACACGGAGCAGGATCTCCTTCCCGGTGCTGGGTCCTTATTTCTTTTTTGCTTTCCTTTGCCTTTTGGTAATTTCAAGTCATTCAATTTGTACCGTACCGATTGATGGGATGTGGGAGAGACCTATTTAGATTGCTACAATTATTGGTAGCACCCTATTCAATTAAGGATTCCGGGAAATGCCGTACTTGTCTGGGTTTTTCGCTTGCCCCTGATCCATTTTATAGAATAAACATATGTTTTACAGGAGCACAGACACCAATTAGGATTCATATTTTGTTTTTGTACGATACAAAATCAACCCCACTTTCACATAGTTAACCCGGCGGAATGCTTGAAAGGTTCAAAGTACCCCCACTCCCCCTAACTCCGAGTTTCAAGTTTATAGAAAATCAATTTCTAATTGGAAATAATCTATCGCACTCTCAATTCATATTGAATTTTTCATATTATATATCTGTTCTAGGACCGAAAAAGGGGGTATTACTAAAAGAAAGATCAAACAAGGATCTACCAGACTTAGCTTAGTGAGGGAATGGATAATCCTTTTTCTTCCTATTTGAAAGGTCCTATGGAAGAAAGAACAAATTACAAAACAGTCAATTTGTCAAAGTATTGGATCTTTTCTATTGGGATCCGCCCTTATCAAACCTCTTTGTCTTATAAGGAAATTGGGTCATAAAAAACAAAGTTTCGAACGGAATTCCCTCTTTATTTCCATTTCACTTCTACAATATTGATTGGGTTTGTGATCAACGGAAGTGTAAGATAGGTCATATGGTCGTTATATGATTCTATAAAGAAGACGGGGGGGTATAGAAAATAAAAGGAACAAAGAATGAAAAACCAAAGAGGATTCTTGATTGGATCAGGAATTCCATTTTTTATTGCGTATGTATCAAAGATCTTCCTATGTTATACTATTCAATTCTTGATGAAAAATTGATTTGATAGCTGAGATATTGTTATTCATGACATTGATCCAATTTAATACCATCGGGGGGAATTGCATACTATCGAAGTGAGAGACAAAAGATTTAGACTCTCTATGGGATTAGATCCCGAGTTATTATGAAATAAAAAAAAAATGATAAAATCAAATTATGGAAGTAAATATTCTCGCATTTATTGCTACTGCATTGTTCATTCTAATCCCTACGGCTTTTTTACTTATCATTTACGTAAAAACGGTCAGTCAAAAGGATTAATTTGAATCAAGCCCGGCTTCTTAGTCCTTATCAATTGATGGAATAAATGAAAGGAGATTTAAATCTCTAGTCTTAAATGAGCGGACTAGAATCAACAGTTATAGTATATGAAATCCGATAGATAGTATGGTAGAAAGAAATAGATCTATTTCTTTCTACCATACTAAATGTCTATTATTCTATATTCTAGAAAGTGAGACTGATGATTCGGCTGTAGAAATATATATAATATAGGATTCATTTCCTATTGAATATGGATCCATCTATAATATGGATATTCATCCAGGTACATATAAATCAGGTACATAAAAATCACATATGTCTAATGTATATATAAAAAGTCACCCCCAATTCTGACATAATATCCTAAGAATTCGAGTTTTTTGATCCATCCATTTGATTTGTCGTGATTCCAACCAATCCGAGATAACCGAATGTCCGCTTTGACTCTTATGTCTTATATGTCGTGCGTTGCGGCTCTAATTACTCGGTTTCTTATTTTTTCCAATAGGGAGGGACCCAGGGAGCTGTCGAAGAAATCAAATCAATAGAGGAAGGTCTGGGCATATACCGAATAAAATTCTAGAAAAAAAAAGAAAGCGAGTAATCCCCTTTTTCTCAATCAATCTGACAAAGCAAAATGGACCATTAAGAGATGAGTCAAGCAATTCTATGGGAAATTGTTCAGACAGATTGAGAAAAATCGTAGTAGATTCCAACTATTTCTAACGTGTGAACCATGATATGGACTGAGTCAATAAAGCGTAAATTCAATATGATTTCTCATTTCTAAGAGTCTAAATGCTTGAGCAATAAAGAGGGAAACAAATAAAAAAGGGGGCGGGTTTTTACTCATTGTAATATCCATATCTGATTCTGTTAATAGCTAGTGGCTAGAGTTCATCAAAATAGGAACATGGGATGAATTGAAATATTTCAAATATTTCTTTGATTAAAAAGATATTCTTCATATCTTGCATTTCTAATTTGGAAAAAGGATCTCCTTTTTTTTTATTAATTGAAAAAACGCTTTTGGAGAATGATCTATGAAAGAGACTATTGATAAAGTTCGATTACTCAACTCAATTAGCCGTTACTCTAGAGTCCACTTCTTCCCCATACTACGAGTGAAAGGGAAAATGTAAAGACTACCATTAATGCAGCCCAAGCAAGACTTACTATATCCATATGAATTATGTCCCCTATCTCTATCTCTATAGAATATGAAGATATTCTCCCCTTATTGATCACTAATAATAATCAACTCGATCGATGGCGCAGAGGCAAAAAGGAATTCTAACCGAAGGAAGGTTATTGATGAAGCAATCCAATAAATCTACCCATAACAAGTTCTTATACTGAATTTGGTTGATTCCCCGTTTCACTATCTAATTCAAGGCTCAGTCAGTATAGACTACACTATTAATGTAAGTCCTCACAGCCTAGTTCTTCTATACCATAATCCTCCTTCGAATCCTCGTCGCAAGGATTGACAGCCTTTTATAAAATAGAAAAGCCCCTATTCTGAAAATTGAATAAGTATTGGCAGTTCTAAGTTCTAGCCCTTTTCCTCTGCTTTTGCTGGGCAAGAATTGGGTCATTTGTCTGCTATCAAGAAAGGCATTTCGAGTTTTTATTGGTCAGGCGACACCCGGATTTGAACTGGGGAAAAGGGATTTGCAGTCCCCCGCCTTACCGCTCGGCCATGCCGCCAAAACGAAAAATATAGGGAGATTGGCATTTTTTACATTTTTTATTGGATTCGATGAATCCCATTCTCCTTATGCCTTTTCTAATAAATCTCAAAACCCTTTTTCTTTTTTTTGTTTTTTATTGAAAGAGAAAACAGAAAAGCCAAATTTTCTTTTCTGTCACAGAAATTCAAAAGAAAGGAAAATTGGAACCATTAACTATAGACTGTGAATTCATGAAAGTTTTGTTTTTTTTTTATCTCAAATAGCCTTTCCTTAGTGTCATAAGACAATAAAATTGAGACACAACCCATCAGTGCCAATTATTTTCACTAATTGAATCCTTTTCACTTACAATAATAACAAGAATTATGTGTATATGTCAACCATATAACAAAAATTATTACGCAGATATACCTAATTAGATATCTTATTTATATATGATATTCCTAGAAAGCGATTAAGGGAATGGCCGTGCTTCCGTTCTTCAAAGACTGTCAATCCTTGCGACGAGGATTCGAAGATTGAATCTATTGAATATCCAATAGAAATTAGGATATATAGCGCGGTTGCCAAAGTAAGTAGAATTTGGATAGGCGATTATAGGGATAGCTAAATAGCTGCGTGTTCTTACTAAATACAGTTCCTCTTGCGCACTCCAATTGGATTCCACGAATTCAACTAAGAAACACACCCTATCGCTTCTCTGCGGATCATTTCTGCCTTTATTGCATTCATAGATAGAGCAGGGATCAAAAATCCTGAGTCCATTTACTTTTTTGGTATCCAGCGGGCTCATAATATCATAATAGATAGAAATAGCATCCCTTTTTCTATTCTATTATTACTTTTCTATTCATCTATACAAGATTCCCTAATATAAGTCTAAGTGGCAGAATTTTTTTTTGTTCGGGAATGTTTTATTTTCTCAAGCCATTTCCATTTATTTCTATCTCTTGCAAATTCAAATTTGAGTAGAAAATTCTCTTTCTTTCTTTCTCCGCTCATATTTTAGATATTCCATATATATATATGAAGTTGTTTAAAATAAGATTTTATGTGATTCAGTAAACAGAATATCCAGTCCATCATTGCTAGATCGATCCATATGGTTCGATGAAGAATGAGCCAATGAATGGGATTTTTTTGATAAATAGGAAACAAAAGTAAAGATGCTTCGAGATACAAACGAGGGAATGTCCACAGTACCTGGGTTTAGTCAGATACAATTTGAGGGATTTTGTAGGTTCATCAATCAGGGTTTGATGGAAGAATTTGATAAGTTTCCAAAAATTGAGGATAGAGATCAAGAAATGGAATTTCAATTATTTGTGGAAAGATATCAATTGCAAGAGCCTTTAATAAAAGAAATAGATGCTGTGCATGGATCACTCACATATTGTTCGGAATTATATGTACCCGCAGGCTTAAGTTGGAAAACCGGCAAGGATACGCAAGAACAAAACCTATTTATTGGAAACATTCCTCTCATGAATTCCCTGGGAACCTCTATAGTAAATGGAATATACAGAATAGTGATCAATCAAATAGTGCAAAGTCCCGGTATTTATTACCGTTCAAAATTGGACTATACCGGAATTTCGGTCTATACCGCTACCATAATATCAGATTGGGGAGGAAGATCAGAATTAGAGATTGATAGAAAAGCACGGATATGGGCGCGCGTGAGTAGGAAACAAAAAATATCTATTCTAGTCCCATCATCAGCTATGGGTTCGAATCTAAGAGAAATTCTAGAAAATGTTTGCTACCCAGAAATTTTCGTGTCTTTTCCGAATGATAAGGAGAAAAAAAAAATGGGGTCAAAAGAAAATGCTATTTTGGAATTTTATCAACAATTTGCTTGTGTCGGCGGGGACCCAGTATTTTCTGAGTCCTTATGTAAGGAATTACAAAAGAAATTTTTTCAACAAAGATGTGAATTAGGAAGGGTTGGGCGACGAAATATGAACCGGAGATTGAATCTTGATATACCTCAGAACATTACATTTTTGTTACCACGGGATGTATTGGCAGCTGCGGATCACTTGATCGGAATGAAATTTGGAATGGGTACGCTTGACGATATGAATCACTTGAAAAATAAACGTATTCGTTCTGTAGGGGATCTTTTACAGGATCAATTCGGAGTGGCTATGGTTCGTTTAGAATATGCGGTTCGAAAAACTCTAGGTGGAGCAATTAAGCAAAAAAGGATACCAACTCCTCATTATTTGGTAACTTCAACTCTATTAACAACCACTTATGAATCCTTTTTTGGCCTACACCCCCTATCTCAAGTTTTTGATCAAACAAATCCATTGACACAAATAGTTCATGGGCGAAAATTCAGTTATTTGGGTCCTGGGGGGTTGACAGGGCGAACTGCTAGTTTTCGGATACGAGACATCCATCCTAGTAACTATGGGCGTATTTGCCCAATTGATACATCTGAAGGAATCAATGTTGGACTCGTTGGATCCTTAGCAATTCATGCGAGGCTTGGTCATTGGGGATCTTTAGAAAGACCGTTTTATGAAATTTCTGAGAGATCAAAAAAGGGGCGGGTGCTTTATTTATCCCCAAGTCTGGATGAATACTATATGGTAACGTCAGGAAATTCTTTAGCAGTAAATCGTGGTATTACGGAAGAGCAGGGTGTTCCGGCTCGATACCGTCAAGAATTCCTGACTATTGCATGGGAAGAGATTCAGCTTCGAAGCATTTTTCCCTTCCAATATTTTTCTATTGGAGCCTCCCTCATTCCTTTTGTCGAGCACAATGATGCGAATCGGGCTTTAATGAGTTCTAATATGCAACGTCAAGCAGTTCCGCTTTCTCGATCCGAGAAGTGCATTGTTGGAACTGGGTTAGAAGGCCATGTGGCTCTAGATTCGGGGGTTTCCGTTATAGCCGAACACGGGGGAAAGGTCATTTATGCCAATACTGACAAGATCATTTTATCAGGTAATGGAGACACTCTAAGCATTCCCTTGCTTAGGTATCAACGTTCCAACAAAAATACTTGTATGCATCAAAAAACCCGGGTTCCGCGGGGTAAATGCATTAAAAAAGGACAAATTTTAGCGGAGGGTACTGCTACAACTGGCGGCGAACTCGCTTTAGGAAAAAATATATTAGTGGCTTATATGCCCTGGGAGGGCTACAATTTTGAGGATGCAGTACTCATTAGCGAACGTCTGGTATATGCAGATATTTATACTTCTTTTCATATACGGAAATATGAAATTCAGATTCATGTGACAAGCCAAGGTCCCGAAAGAATCACTAATGACATACCGTACTTAGAGGCCCATTTACTTCGCAATTTAGATAAAAGTGGAATTGTGATGCTGGGCTCTTGGGTAGAAACGGGCGATGTTTTAGTAGGCAAATTAACGCCGCAGATGGCGAAAGAATCCTCATCTGCCCCGGAAGCTAGATTATTACGAGCCATACTTGGTATTCCGGTATCCACCACAAAGGAAACGTGTCTAAAATTACCCATAGGTAGCAGAGGTCGAGTTATTGATGTGAGATGGGTCCATAAAAAAGGGGGTTACAGTTATAATCCAGAAACGATTCGTGTATATATTTCACAGAAACGTGCAATCAAAGTAGGTGATAAAGTAGCAGGAAGGCATGGGAATAAAGGTATCATTTCCAAAATTTTGCCTATACAAGATATGCCCTATCTGCAAGATGGAACACCTGTTGATATGGTCTTCAATCCATTAGGAGTACCTTCACGAATGAATGTAGGGCAGATATTTGAGTGTTCGCTCGGGTTAGCGGGGGATCTGCTAGACAGGCATTATCGAATAGCGCCCTTTGATGAGAGATATGAGCAAGAGGCTTCGAGAAAACTCGTGTTTTCTGAATTATATGAAGCCAGTAAGCGAACAGCGAATCCATGGGTATTTGAACCCGAATATCCGGGAAAAAGCAGAATATTTGATGGAAGAACGGGGGATCCTTTCGAACAACCTGTTTTAATAGGAAAGGCCTATATCTTGAAATTAATTCATCAAGTTGATGATAAAATCCATGGGCGTTCCACTGGAAAGTACGCGCTTGTTACACAACAAGCTCTTAGAGGAAGAGCCAAACAAGGGGGACAGCGGGTAGGAGAAATGGAAGTTTGGGCTCTAGAGGGATTTGGTGTTGCTCATATCTTACAAGAGATGCTTACTTATAAATCTGATCATGTTCGAGCTCGTCAGGAAGTACTTGATACTACGATCAATGGAGGAAGGATAGCTAAGCCAGAGAAGGATGCTCCAGAATCTTTTCGATTGCTAGTTCGAGAACTACGATCTTTGGCTCTAGAAATGAACCATTTCCTTGTATCTGAGAAGAACTTCCAGATTAATAGGAAGGAAGTTTGATTGGAATGAATCAGAATTTTTCTTCTATGATCGACCGATATAAACATCAACAACTTCGAATTGGATCAGTTTCTCCTCAACAAATAATTGCCTGGGCTAATAAAATCCTACCTAATGGAGAGGTGGTTGGAGAGGTGACAAAACCCCATACTTATCATTACAAAACCAATAAACCGGAAAAGGATGGATTGTTTTGTGAAAGAATTTTTGGGCCTATAAAAAGTGGAATTTGTGCTTGTGGAAATTATCGAGTAATCAGAGATACAAAAGAAGAACCGAAATTTTGCGAACAATGTGGAGTCGAGTTTGTTCATACTCGGGTACGACGATATCAAATGGGATACATTAAACTGGCATGCCCAGTAACTCATGTGTGGTATTTGAAACGTCTTCCTAGTTATATCGCGAATCTTTTAGATAAACCGCTTAAAGAATTAGAGGGCCTCGTATACTGCGATGTGTGATTTGATCGAAATTTTGATTTTACAGATTCGGAATAAGAAACTGTCATCCCGTTCAATCTCATTGGGATGCCCCAGCTCTGACATGTCTCTTGGGAGGAGCAGCATGAAACTCAGAATCCTATTATGGGTGTATTCAATACTCTCAAAATAAGGGGAATTGATCTATGGTTGATTCCATAACAGATAAATAGGAATTGCTAGTTGTACCTCGTTAAAAAGACTTCTTTACGTGGAATTAATCATTCCATATAGAAAGAATTTCTCTTCAAGTAAACAAATATGGCATGGTTGCGAAAGCCTATCTATCGCATATAGGCTTTAAATCATGACATAACCGTCGAGGTTAAGTAGGGACCTAAAAGATCGAACAGAACGATACATAGACAAGTAAATTCCTTCTGAGTTCCGAGGTATTCTTTTAAGAAGGGGATTCCTCATTCGAAGGGAAGTAGACTACTCAATAATTTCCCATTTCATTTATGTCCTAAATTGCCGAATCAGGAATTCATAAAATAGAAATAAAAAGGAAGGATGTATTAATGAAATGTTGGTTGGTCCTCACCGGAAACTTGAGTAAGGAGTAGATCTTGTTGGGGTTTTCTAGAAAAAAAAAAAAATGGGAAAGCGAGAGCCCCCCTTTATCGTTATTTGGCGTAACTACTTGAGCCGGATGAGAGGAAACCCTCACGTCCGATTTTGAAGGGGGGGAAATCCTATAGGAACCTATCCCAATTTTTCCTTTGCGAGGCCTGTTGCTAAAAAACCCACTTTCTTACGATTACGAGGTTCATTCGAATACGAAATACAATCTTGGAAATACAGCATCCCACCTTTTTTTACTACTCAAGGTTTCGATAGATTTCGAAATAGAGAAATCTCGACTGGGGCAGGTGCTATCAGAGAACAATTAGCCGATCTGGATTTGGGACTTATTAGAGATTCTTCATTGGTCGAATGGAAAGACTTAGGGGGCGAAGGGCCCGCCGGTAATGAATGGAAAGAGAGAAAAATTGGAAGAAGAAAGGTTTTTTTGGTTAGACGCATGGAATTAGCTAAGCATTTTATTCGAACAAATGTAGAACCAGAACGGATGGTTTTGTGTCTATTACCGGTTCTTCCTCCCGAATTGAGACCACTCTTTCAGCTAGAGGAGGGTAAACAAATGAATTCGGATATTAATGAACTTTATAGAAGAGTTCTTTTTCGGAACAATACTCTTATCGATCTATTAATACCAAGTAGATTTACGCCGAGGGACTTAGTCAGGTGTCAGGAAAAATTAGTACAGGAAGCCGTGGATACACTTCTTGATAATGGGCTCCGCGGACAACCAATCAGGGACAGTCATAATAAAGTTTACAAGTCTTTTTCAGAGCTAATTAAGGGCAAAGAGGGAAGATTTCGACAGACTCTGCTTGGTAAACGGGTGGATTATTCGGGGCGTTCTGTCATTGTCGTGGGCCCTTCACTTTCATTACATAGATGTGGATTGCCTCGCGAAATAGCAATAGAGCTTTTCCAGACATTTGTAATTCGTGGTCTAATCAGACAACGCGTTGCTTCCAACATAGACGTTGCAAAAAGTAAAATTCTGGAAAAAGAACCAATTGTCTGGGAAATACTTCAAGAAGTTATGCAGGGACATCCTGTATTGCTAAATAGAGCACCTACTTTGCATAGATTAGGCATACAGGCATTCGAACCCATTTTAGTGGAAGGGCGTGCTATTTTTTTACATCCATTAGTTTGTAAGGGGTTTAATGCAGACTTTGATGGGGATCAAATGGCTGTTCATCTACCTTTATCTTTAGAAGCTCAAGCAGAGGCTCGTTTACTTATGTTTTCTCATATGAATCTCCTGTCTCCGGCTATTGGAGATCCCATTTCCGTACCAACCCAAGATATGCTTATGGGCCTGTATCTATTAACAATTGGGAATCCTCGAGGTATTTGTGCAAATAGGTATAATCCATGTAATCGGAGAAACTATCAAAATGAAAAAATTGACGAAAATAGCTATAAGTATACAAAAGAACCCTATTTTTGTAGTTCCTATGACGCACTTGGGGCTTATCGGCAGAAACGAATCAATTTAGATAGTCCCTTGTGGCTCCGGTGGCGACTAGATCAACGCGTCATTGCATCAAGAGAAGTTCCTATCGAAGTTCAATTTGAATCTTTGGGTACCTATGATGAGATTTATGGGCACTATCTGATAGTAAGAAATGTCAAAAAAGAAATGCTTTGTATAGATATTCGAACCACTCTTGGTCATATTTCTTTTTATCGAGAAATAGAAGAAGCTTTACAAGGGTTTTACCGGGCTTGCTCATAGGGTACAATTATATGATATCCATGCCCGTGGAAATTCGATTCGGGTCTCTCTCTATCAATCAACTAGTATCATAATTCCTGAATTTCTACGCGAATCGCGATCGAGGAAAGGAAGTCTTTGAATCACTGACTCAAACTTATTGTGCAATCTTACTCATTGGAATAGGGAGGTACTTATGGCAGAACGGGCCGATCTGGTCTTTCACAATCAAAAAATGGATGGAACTGCCATGAAACGACTTATTAGCAGATTAATAGATCACTTTGGAATGGCATATACATCACATATCTTGGATCAAGTAAAGACTCTGGGTTTCCAGCAGGCCACTGCTACCTCCATTTCATTAGGCATTGATGATCTTTTAACAATACCCTCAAAGGGATGGCTAGTCCAAGATGCTGAACAACAAAGTTTTCTTTTGGAAAAACACCATCAGTATGGGAGTGTACACGCGGTAGAAAAATTACGTCAATCCATTGAGATATGGTATTCTACGAGTGAATACTTGCGCCAAGAAATGAATCTGAATTTTAGGATGACCGATCCTTCTAATCCAGTCCATATAATGTCTTTTTCGGGAGCTAGAGGAAATGCATCTCAAGTACACCAATTAGTAGGTATGAGAGGGTTAATGTCAGATCCCCAAGGACAAATGATTGATTTACCCATTCAAAGCAATTTACGCGAAGGACTCTCTTTAACAGAATATATAATTTCCTGCTATGGAGCCCGGAAAGGGGTTGTGGATACCGCTGTACGAACAGCGGATGCTGGATACCTCACGCGCCGTCTTGTTGAAGTAGTTCAACACATTGTTGTGCGTAGAACAGATTGTGGCACTCTCCGAGGTATTTCTCTAAGTCCCCGAAATGGGATGATAAGAGAAAGATTTTTTATCCAAACATTAATTGGTCGTGTATTAGCAGACGATGTATATATAGGCTCCCGATGCATTGCCATCCGAAATCAAGATATTGGTAGGGGACTTGTGAATCGATTCATAGCCTGTGGAGCGCAGCCAATATCTATTCGAACCCCCTTTACTTGCAAGAGTACATCTTGGATCTGTCGATTATGTTATGGTCGGAGTCCCACTCATGGCGACTTGGTCGAGTTGGGAGAAGCGGTAGGTATTATTGCGGGTCAATCTATCGGGGAACCGGGGACTCAACTAACATTAAGAACTTTTCATACTGGTGGAGTATTTACAGGCGGTACTGCAGAATACGTACGAGCCCCTTCTAATGGAAAAATCAAATTCAATCAGGATTTGCTTCATCCTACACGTACATGTCATGGTCATCCTGCTTTTCTATGTTATATAGCCCTATATGTAACTATTGAGGATCAAGATATTCTACATAATGTGACTATTCCACCAAAAAGTTTTCTTTTAGTTCAAAATGATCAATATGTAGAATCAGAACAAGTGATTGCGGAGATTCGCGCGGGAACATCCACCTTGAATTTGAAAGATAGGGTTCGAAAACATATTTATTCTGACTCAGAGGGAGAAATGCATTGGAGTACCGCGGTGTACCATGCACCCGACTATACATATGGTAATGTTCATCTCTTACCAAAAACAAGTCATTTATGGATAGTATCGGGGGTTCCGTACAGATCCAGTATGCTCTCTGTTTCACTCCACAAGGATCAGGATCAAATGAATGTTCATTCTCTTTCTGCTGAAGGAAAATCCATTTCTAATTCTAATCTATTAGTTCCTAATGATCAAGCAAGATATAACACATTTTTGAGTTCAGAGCCCTTTGGTAAACACGGGGAGAGGATTCTTGATTATTTAGGACCTGGTCGAATCATACCCAACGGTCCTTGTAATCTCACATATACTGCCATTCTCCACGGGAATTCTGATTTCTTTTTCTTGTCAAAGAGGAGAAGAAATCGATTCATCATTCCATTCCAATATAATCAAGGACAAGAAAAAGAACTAATAACCCCCTCGGGTCTCTCGATTGAAATACCTATAAATGGGATTTTCCATAGAAATAGTATTCTTGCTTATTTCGACGATCCCCGATACAGAAGAAAGAGTTCGGGAATTACTAAATATGGGACTATCGAGGCGCGTTCGAGCGTAAAGAAAGAAGATTTGATTGAGTATCGAAGAATGCCAAAATACCAAACGAAAATAGATCAAATTTTTTGCATTCCCGAGGAAGTGCATATTTTACCCGGATCGTCTTCCGTAATGGTACGAAATAATAGTATTATTGGGGTAGATACAGAAATCACTTTCAAAACAAGAAGCCGAGTAGGCGGATTGGTCCAAGTAGAGAAAAAAACAAAAAAGATTGAACTGAAAATATTTTCTGGAGATATTTATTTTCCCGGAGAGACAGATAAGATCTCCTGGCAGAGCGGTATCTTGATACCACCCGGAAGGGAAAAAACAAATTCAAAGGAATCAAAAAAAGTGAAAAATTGGAGCTATGTCGAACGGATTGCCCCTGCTAAGAAAAGGTATTTTGTTTTAGTTCGACCCGTAGTTAGGTATGAAATCGCGGATGGGATAAATTTCGCAACGCTTTTCCCTCAGGATCCGTTGCAGGAAAGGGATAATGTGCAACTTCGAGTTGTCAATTATATCCTTTGTGGAAATGGCAAACCAATTCGAGGAATTTCTCATACAAATATTCAATTAGTTCGAACTTGTTTAGTATTGAATTGGTGCCAAGAAAAAAAGGGTTCTTCTATGGAGGAGATTCATGCTTCCTTTGTTGAAATAAGGGTAAATGATCTGATTCAAGATTTCATCAGAATGGACTTAGTGAAATCCCCTATTTCGTATACCAGAAAAAGGAATGCTCCGGCAGAGTCCGAGTTGATCCTGGTTAATGGAGCAGATCGCACCAATCCTTTTTATTCCAAGGCAAGGATTCAACAATTGCTTACCCAACAGCAAGGAACTATTCGTACGTTGTTGAATCGAAATAAGGAATGTAAATCTTTGATAATTTTGTCATCATCTAATTGTTTTCGAATAGGCCCATTCGACGATTTCAAATATAAGAATCTAACAAAAAAATCAAATACAAATAAAGGGGATTCCGTACTTCCAATTAGGAATTCATTTGGTCCCTTAGGGGTTGTCCCTAAAATTGCGAATTTTTATTCATTTTACTATTTAATAACTCATAATCAGATCTTGATAAATAAATATTTGCTACTTGACAATCTAAAAGCGGATTTTCAAATACTTCAATATTTTTTAATGGATGAAAATGGGAGAATTTATAATCCTGATCCATGCAGTAACAGGATTTGGAATCCATTCAATTCGAATTGGTATTGTCTCCATCACGATTATTGTGACGAAAGATCAACAATAATTAGCCTTGGACAGTTTTTTTGTGAAAATCTATCTATATCTCAATATGGGACGCCTCTAAAATCTGGCCAGGTTCTGATTATTCATGTTGACTTTTTAGTAATAAGATCTGCTAAGCCCTATTTGGCTATTCCGGGAGCAACCGTTCATGGTCATTATGGAGAAATAATGTACGGAGGAGATCCTTTACTTACATTTCTATATGAAAAATCAAGATCTAGTGATATAACGCAGGGTCTCCCAAAAGTAGAACAAGTCTTAGAAGCGCGTTCGGTTGATTCAATATCAATGAACTTAGAAAAGAGGGTTGAGGGTTGGAACGAATCTATAACAAGAATTCTTGGGATTCCTTGGGGATTCTTGATTGGCGCTGAGCTAACCATATCGCAAAGTCGGATTTCTTTGGTTAATAAGATTCAAAGGGTTTATAGATCCCAGGGAGTGCAGATCCATAATAGGCATATAGAAATTATTGTACGTCAAATAACATCAAAAGTGTTGGTTTCAGAAGAGGGAATGTCTAATGTTTTTTCACCTGGCGAGCTAATTGGGTTGTTGCGTGCGGAACGAACAGGGCGTGCGTTGGAAGAAGCGGCCTGTTATCGAGCCGTTTTTTTGGGAATAACGAGGGCGTCTCTGAATACTCAAAGTTTCATATCCGAAGCGAGTTTTCAAGAAACTGCTCGAGTTTTAGCAAAGGCGGCTCTACGAGGTCGTATCGATTGGTTGAAGGGTCTGAAAGAAAATGTTGTTCTGGGGGGTATGATACCGGTTGGTACCGGATTCAAAGGATTAGTGCACCCTTCCAGCCAACACGGCGACATTTCGTTGGAAACGAAAACTAAGAATCTATTCGAAGGGGGTATGAGAGATATTTTGTTCTACCACAAAGATTTTTTTTCTTCTTGTATTCCAATTCCAAAGAATTTTCATGAGATAGATATATCAGAACAATAATTGACAGAATTTATTGATTCCTAAGAAGGGATTCATCCTTTTCATTTCACTTTCACTACCTACTCTTCTTATAAAAAAGAACTAAGGAATAGAAAGGAAGTCATCGCTCGGACCGTGTATCCATGTTAAATCTCCGGTAGAAGGTTCCTTCGGAACAATTTTTTATTTCAGGGTACCTCGTCTCTTAAACAAAAAGAGAAAGTGTGGGGAGAAATGACAAGAAGATATTGGAACATCCAATTAGAAGAGATGATCAAAGCAGGAGTGCATTTTGGTCATGGTACTAAGAAATGGAATCCTAGAATGGCACCTTACATATTGACAAAACGTAAGGGTAGGCATATTACCAATCTTACGAGAACTGCTCGTTTTTTATCAGAAGCTTGTGATTTACTTTTTGATGCATCAAGTAGGAGAAAACAATTCTTACTAGTTGGTACCAAAATCATAGCAACTGATTTAGTAGCATCGGCTGCAATAAGGGCGCGATGTCATTATGTTAATAAAAAATGGCTCGGTGGTATGTCAACGAATTGGTCCACTACGAAAACGAGACTTCAAAAGTTCAGGGACCTGAGAGCGGAACAAAAGAGGGGAAGATTCAACCGTCTTCCTAAAAGAGATGCAGCAATGTTGAAGAGACAATTATCTCACTTGCAAAGATATCTGGGTGGCATCAAATATATGACGGGGGTGCCTGATATTGTAATTATCCTTGATCAGCACGAAGAATATACCGCTCTTCGAGAATGTATCACTTTGGGAATTCCAACAATTTGTTTAATCGATACAAATTGTGACCCGGATCTCGCAGATCTTTCGATTCCCGCCAATGATGACGCTAGGGCGTCAATCCGATTCATTCTTAAAAAACTCATATCTGCAATTTGTGAGGGCCGTTCTAGCTATATAAGAAATTGTTGATTAATAATAAGATAAGTCAATTACTTCAGGAACTCCATGGATTTATCGAATTGGTTACAATTTCTGAATATAACAAAAGAGAAAAAAAGCGCCGGGAATAGTCTGTAATTACTGGGTATCCGAAATATATAAGTGGGTGAGTCGAGAAAGAGATGGTTGAATCAAAATAATGGCTTTTTAAGTTCTATTTCTGTAAGAGGTCAATATGAATCTTCTACCATCTTCCGTCAACACACTAAAAGGGCTATATGATATATCCGGTGTCGAAGTAGGCCAGCATTTTTATTGGCAAATAGGGGGTTTCCAAGTACATGCCCAAGTACTTATCACTTCTTGGTTCGTAATGGCTATCTTACTAAGTTCCGCCACTATAGCCGTTCGAAATCCGCAAACCATTCCTACCGACGGTCAGAATTTCTTCGAATATGTCCTTGAATTCGTTCGAGACTTGAGTAAAACCCAAATTGGAGAAGAATATGGTCCTTGGGTTCCCTTTATTGGAACTATGTTCTTATTTATTTTTGTTTCTAACTGGTCGGGGGCTCTTTTACCTTGGAAAATCATACAATTACCTCATGGGGAGTTAGCCGCGCCCACCAATGATATAAATACTACGGTTGCTTTAGCTTTACCTACGTCAGTGGCATACTTCTATGCGGGTCTTACAAAAAAGGGATTGGGTTATTTTGCTAAATACATTCAACCCACTCCAATCCTTTTACCTATTAACATCCTAGAAGATTTCACAAAACCCTTATCGCTGAGTTTTCGACTTTTTGGGAATATATTGGCCGATGAATTGGTAGTTGTTGTTCTTGTTTCTTTAGTACCTTCAGTGGTTCCTATACCTGTCATGTTCCTTGGATTATTTACAAGTGGTATTCAAGCTCTTATTTTTGCAACTTTAGCCGCGGCTTATATAGGAGAATCCATGGAGGGTCATCATTGACTAGCTTTGCTTTTTTTTTTTTTTACGTTATCGCAATGCAATGTACGGATAATATATACAAATAGAATAGAGTATATACGATCTAGAACTAGAATAGTAGTCAAAAAAGGCAAAAAGATTATTTATTATTATTGATATAGTAAAAATAGTAAAAAAGGGAAAGGGATCTCAAAGAGTTTTTTCCTAGGATTCCCTTTTTTTTGACCGATTTCTGTCATATCCCTTCCAATGAATATTCTATTTTGATTTGTTCAGTCAATCACACTATGACGATTTATTATTTGTATTTTGTATTAAGAAGTCTTATCTTATCTTATCTAGTCCCGGCATGCTATTCTATTAAACAAAAAACGCGGTTTTACAGTCCCACTTCCTTTGAGTTTCAACGATTGGTCAAAATTCAAATGAATTGCGTGCAATTAGATATCAAATCTTTCTATTCTAGGGAATGATTCATACAAATGAATTTGTCTCTTTTCTCTTTGTAGTCATGCGGGATAATGATAAAGAAAAGTAAACGAATAGGAACTTCATAAAAATAGGTTAGGGGGTCGAACTAAGTATATGGAATGGCTATAAACCAACTCTTATCTATCTTTAGAAAAAGGATAAAATCTCGTGGCCCGTGGAATAGAAGATCGAAATCTTTGGTTTACGTTATGGAAGAAACACGTGTATATGGGATAGTAGATAGTGACTAGTTATCTATATGAACGACCTATATCTCTTTTGTCCTTCCCCACACCATACCATGAATTTCGATGGGGATTCCAATAGAATAGAAAGTCCCTCTTTTTCGTTTGGGCCGAATGAATAAACAGACGAAAGCAGGCATATCGAATCAAAGAGAAAGGATGAAGAAATGAAAGAGGGCTTTCGGAATAAAGAAATGGAAGACCCAGAACCCTATGAATTGATAAAAAAACTCCACGGATAGGAATGAAAAATGAGATATCCAAGTTGTTCTGACGATTCCATATTCTCATTACTTGAATTTTCACTCATAGGTCTTAGTTATTTCGACCGGCTCGATCTTACTTTAGGAGTGGAAGGAAGAATAAGTCATAATTCAATGGTTTATTGTATCATTAACCATTTCTTTCTTTTTTGCAAGGAACTTACCATGAATCCACTGATTGCTGCCGCTTCCGTTATTGCTGCTGGATTGGCCGTAGGGCTGGCTTCTATTGGACCTGGAGTTGGTCAAGGTACTGCTGCGGGACAAGCCGTCGAAGGTATCGCGAGACAACCCGAAGCAGAGGGTAAAATACGAGGTACTTTATTGCTCAGCCTGGCTTTTATGGAAGCTTTAACAATTTATGGACTGGTCGTGGCATTAGCACTTTTATTTGCAAATCCTTTTGTTTAGTTTCATCCTCGAAATAGAAATGGGAAATTCTTTTCTTTTTTTTTATCTCAGTCTTGGGTCTTGTCGCTTGCTTTTTCGAATTTTATCAAAATTGAACTCCTACAATTCATACCTTTCAATTATTCGTTGAGACAATACTCCGGGAAGGACTTATTTGAGGATGAGGAATTCAATTAGCGGATTCACTCGCCTTCTCCCCTTCTTAGTCCAAAGGAAACTCCTTTTTTTGTTTTTAGGAAGTGCTGCTACAAATGAGGCATTTCGCAATGGACATAAGGCCTGGGACCTAATACTAAGCAAATTCAGTATTTTCTTATTGGGTTGGGAACTTGAATTGAAATAAGAAAGAAATAGGAATTTCCAGAATTCCTATATTCTATATTGAATACTGATAAATGAAATCGAAATAAGTCAATAAAAAAATCAAATAAACAAAAAAAAATGGGGGGCAAAGTACTATAAGCTCTGGTCAAGTAGTACTATCTATAAGAGGAGATCATATGAAAAATGTAACCGATTCTTTCGTTTCCTTGGGTCACTGGTCATCCGCCGGGAGTTTCGGATTTAATACCGATATTTTAGCAACAAATCCAATAAATCTCAGTCTAGTACTTGGCGTATTGATCTTTTTTGGAAAGGGAGTGTGTGCGAGTTGTTTATTTCAATACAAGGCTGGATTCAACCAGCTGCACTTTTTTTTTTCTTTAGAACTTGAAAATAAAGGTGTACTATCTGGCGAATTACTTCTGAATTAATTCGTAAATCATATGTACGAACCATAGCATTTCGTGACTCATTGGGAAATCGACTTTGATTCTCTATCAACCAATAATGTGGGATCCTTAAGATGGTTAAAACTCAATTGTTTGAAGTCCAGGCGCAACATTGGTATTCTTTCTACCACTATATTAGTTTAGTATTTAGTATAGTGATGCTTTCAAAATAAATAGTTGCAATTTATCCGATTCCGATATAGAACACTCATATCGATATAAAGGGTTTGAACCATTTACTGGAAAGGGGGCACCCCTGTCCTTTTTTTACCCAATGCTGAATTGACAACCTGTACATAAAATAAGAGGAATTTTTGGATTTGGAGAAAAAAAGAAACAACCTTGCTGAGAATTACAGATTTTTTTCTGGTCGGTAGAGTCCTCCAAAAATCCTGGTCTTGGATCAACGATTCGTTTCTA